TTAAAGATAATAAATAGTAAATAGAAATATCTAATATAGAAAGAAAAAGAAAGAATATAGGACCTCTCTTGACAGTAATATATGTTATATATGTAAATCCTAGATGTGAAAAGAGTCATAATTAATCTAGAAAAGGGAACAGATATGATATATAAAGAAGAATAGGTGCACAACAAAAAAATACAATAATACAAAGAGTACAATAGAAAGAATTGAAAATTGACTCATTCACTGAGTAAAGGATTGAATTGGATTCAATTAGGTGTACCAACTCAATCGAATGTTAACTCCCATTTCTTTCTTATAAAATTCATTATGGAATTAACTGATCAACTTGCTATCGGATATTTCTTTTCAATTCAGTACTCTTAAAATCAGTACTCTTAAAAAAAAGAATTTCGACATATTTATTATGATTTATGATTATGAGAAACAATCCCATTACTTCTGATCCTGTAGTTTCTACACTTGAAGAACAAAACCAAGGGCGTATCGCTCAAATTATTGGCCCAGTACTGGATGTCATTTTTCCACCGGGCAAGATGCCTAATATTTATAATGCTTTGATAATTAAAGGTCGAGATACTGTCGGTCATCAAATTAATGTAACTTGTGAAGTACAACAATTATTAGGAAATAATCGAGTGAGAGCTGTAGCTATGAGTGCTACAGATGGTCTGATGAGAGGAATGAAAGTGATTGACACGGGAGCTCCTCTAAGTGTTCCAGTCGGGGGAGCTACTCTCGGACGAATTTTCAACGTCCTTGGAGAGCCCGTTGATAATTTAGGTCCTGTCGATACTCGCACAACATCTCCTATTCATAGATCTGCACCCGCCTTCATACAGTTAGATACAAAATTATCAATCTTTGAAACAGGGATTAAAGTTGTGGATCTTTTAGCCCCCTATCGCCGTGGAGGAAAAATCGGACTATTTGGGGGAGCTGGAGTGGGTAAAACAGTACTCATCATGGAATTGATCAACAACATTGCCAAAGCTCATGGAGGCGTATCCGTATTTGGCGGAGTAGGTGAACGTACTCGTGAAGGAAATGATCTCTACATGGAAATGAAAGAATCCGGGGTGATTAATGAAAAAAATATTGCAGAATCCAAAGTGGCTCTAGTCTATGGTCAAATGAATGAACCGCCAGGAGCTCGTATGAGAGTTGGCTTGACTGCCCTAACCATGGCGGAATATTTCCGAGATGTTAATGAGCAAGACGTACTTCTATTCATTGACAATATATTTCGTTTCGTTCAAGCAGGGTCCGAAGTCTCTGCCTTATTAGGTAGAATGCCTTCTGCAGTGGGTTATCAACCTACCCTTAGTACGGAAATGGGTTCTTTGCAAGAAAGAATTACTTCTACCAAGGAAGGATCCATAACATCGATTCAAGCAGTTTATGTACCTGCGGATGATTTGACCGACCCTGCTCCTGCCACGACATTTGCACATTTAGATGCTACTACCGTATTATCAAGAGGATTAGCTGCCAAAGGTATTTATCCAGCAGTAGATCCCTTGGATTCAACGTCAACTATGTTACAACCTCGGATCGTTGGCGGGGAACATTATGAAACTGCGCAAAGGGTTAAGCAAACTTCACAACGTTACAAAGAACTTCAGGACATTATAGCTATCCTTGGGTTGGACGAATTATCCGAAGAAGATCGTTTAACTGTAGCAAGAGCACGCAAAATTGAGCGTTTCTTATCACAACCCTTCTTTGTGGCAGAAGTCTTTACTGGTTCTCCAGGGAAATATGTTGGTCTAGCAGAAACAATTCGGGGGTTTCAATTCATCCTTTCCGGAGAATTAGATGGTCTTCCCGAGCAGGCCTTTTATTTGGTGGGTAACATCGATGAAGCTACCGCGAAAGCTGTGAACTTAGAAGAGGAGAGCAAATTGAAGAAATGACCTTAAATCTTTGTGTACTGACTCCAAATCGAATGATTTGGGATTCTGAAGTGAAAGAGATTATTTTATCTACTAATAGTGGACAAATTGGGGTATTACCAAATCATGCCCCCATTGCCACGGCTGTAGATATAGGTCTTTTGAGAATACGGCTAAAAGATCGATGGTTAACGGTAGCTCTTATGGGCGGTTTTGCTAGAATAAGTAATAATGAGATCACCATTTTAGGAAATGGTGCGGAAATTAGTACTGACATTGATCCACAAGAAGCTCAACAAACTCTTGAAATAGCTGAAGCTAACTTGAGTAAAGCTGAGGGTAAGAGACAAGCAATTGAGGCAAATCTAGCTCTCAGACGAGCTAGGACACGAGTAGAAGCTGTCAAAGTAATTTCCTCTTAAAAGTAATTTCCTCTTAGTAGTATTCAATCAAAATAAAAAGATTTCTTTATTATGTACTACACACTACATCTTGATTCCACAAATTGACCACAATGAAGTCTAATTTGATTAATCTGATGATAGAACATAACGAAAAAAAGAGGATGAGTAGAAAAACTTATTAGATACCATGGAATCCGGTATCTAATAAGTTCTACCTACTATTGGATTTGAACCAATGACTCCCGCCGTATGAAAGCAATACTCTAACCACTGGGTTAAGTAGGTCATTTATCACCACAAAAAGGGTCTCCATCACTTCGATGGATTATAGGTAAAATATGTTTTCTAAGCAATATTAATCTTTTACCAGTAAACATAAACAGATCAGAGAGTTATCATGTGAGATTATGGGATACCCTTCTTGACAAGAAATTGTCTCTATATTAAAATGGTTATGACAAGGGCTATAGCTCAGTTAGGTAGAGCACCTCGTTTACACGTGCGCCAATGTTTTTCAAAGGAGCTCATTATGCAATGACCATAATTGATCTTTTTGAGAAGTCGATGTCTTACTCCGTAGATTCGAGAGAACAAGAGAAAAATAGCCTGACAAATTTGGTTTGATCCGGTTCAAGTGCGAATTCCGGTGCTAAATCAAATAGAACCTGACATTATAAGGTAAATGTTCAGCCCATTCAATGCCAGGCATAATGAGTATAAGGATCTCAAAAGAACCTCTTTTCGTCCTATGAGCTTTGAGGTGTATGAAGTCTCATTATTTGACTCTTGCAGCGGAGCGATAGAGACTGCATTTCATTTAGGTTGATCTAGGCCGAAGGCAGACCTAAATAAAGGTCACCCTTCTTTGAAACACTTTGGTATTGCTCCTAGATCAGGATACAAATAATGAATCAGAGCACATGGAGCCATCTCAATATCTTCTTATCTTCCTCTAAAGAAAACTATGGTGGACTAACTGATTTTTACATCAGTTGATGAAAGAGCCCAATGCAACAAAATGCATGTTGGGTCTTTGAAACAGTTCGAATCATTTCGATAATAATAAGTTTTCTCTGTTTTACCGAGAAAGTCTACGGTTCGAGTCCGTATAGCCCTAATACATTCCATTTTTGTTTTGTATAGAAATTTGAGTATTACTATACTTTTACTATAGTATATTACTAGAATTATTCTAAGATTCTAATAAGATTCTAAGTTAATAGAAAAGTTAATATAAGATAGGGAATTCTTTACTTTGACTTTCTATTTATAAATTGATAAGATCAATATGAAATATAAAATATATAAAAATATATATAAGATTATATAAGATAATAAGAAGATAATAAGTTATATAAGATAATAAGTATAAACTAAGTATAAGAATCAGTAGAATAGAAAAGAAAAAGAACTAAGTATAAGAGCATTCTATATTACACATCACATATAGAAAGAGAATTGAAAGGAGAAAAAAAAGAAAAAGAGAAGTGGGATGACATTAGATGAATTTTGAAACAAGGTATGTCCTACAGCAAATAAACTCTCAACTATGCGGATCAAAAATCTTTTCTTGTTTCATCTAAAAAGTTCTATATGATTTTCAAATTCTAATTCAAATGGAATAATTCAACCTATTCCACATTCATAGTTTTATGTTTCTATTTCACGAATATGATATTTTCTGGGCATTCCTAAGAATATGCGTTATTCCTATCTTGACATTTGTCATTTCTGGGATTTTAGGGAAAAAAGTTTACTAGTTATGAATCAGGTAGAGAACCAATGGGGATGCTTGGGTACAATTCCGAATTTGCTATTACATGTTTGCTCTCTTTTTTGTTTTTTTTGCTGTTGAAATGGTCTTTCATTATCCATGGACAATGAGCTTTGATGTATTGGGTGTATATGTATTTATAGAAGCTTATAAACTTTCATTCCCAATTGTGGGTTCAGTTTATGCATGACGAAAGGAGCAGTGGAATGGTCTTAGCTGAATATTTAGACAATCAAAAGAAAAGGGAAGGAAAGGATGACATTGAAACATTTCTTAATTTGGTTGAGTTTCCATTACTTAACCAAATAACCCCATTTTAATTATTTCAACTACATCGAATGATCTCTCGAATTGGTCAATACTTTCCAGTTTATGGCCGCTTATCTATGGTACCAGTTGTTTTTTCATTGAATTTTCTTCATTAATAGGCTCGCGATTCGACTTTGATCATTATGGGTTGGTGTCAAGATATAGAACTGTATATCAACAGGAAAATCGATGTTTTACTACTAATCACAAGTTTTACCTTCGACACAGTACTCATACTGGAAATTATAATCAAGAATTACTCTATAAATCACCATCTACTTCAGAGATACCTTTTGGATTTGAAATCTTTTTCAAATCCAATCTTCCTACGAATTTGTGAATCAGGCAGGGTTCCTTTGTACAAAATAAGAAACAGCAGTCAATCATTAAAAATTTCATTGGTCAATGTTAAATATTCATACAAAGAGAAATGTGTGAGAGATGAAGAAGATGCAGGTTCATTTATCTGATTGGCTAGTCAAGCATTAGTTAATTCATGGATCTTTAATTCCCGAGGATTGGAATTCTATTGCTGTCATTTCATATGTATATGGTTACAATTCTTTATGCTCCCAGTGTGTCTATGATACCAGGCGGATTTTTAGCGAGTGTGTATCACCTTACGAAAATACGTTATGGTATAGATAAACCAGAAGAGGTATGCATAAAAGTCTTTGCTCTCAGGAGTAATCCTCAAACCCCGTCAGTTTTCTGGATTTGAAGAAGTGCTGATTTTCAGGAACGGAAATCTTATGATATATTGGTAATTTCTTATAAGAATCATCCTCGCCTTAAACGTATCTTCATGCCTGAAAGTTGGATAGGCTGGCCTTTAAGTAAAGACTCTATTACGTCCAATTTATATGAAATTCAAGATGCTCATTGATTGAAATTGAAACGAAATCTGGATATTAAGTAAAATAAGTAAAAAAGGGGTTTTTTATCATTCAATGAGCATCTTGGTATTCCTCTTCTAGAGGAAAAAAAAAGTAACTGGACTTTCATTCGTATTGCGGAGGGACTAAAATAAAAAAAAAGAGAGAAAAAAATGAAAAAGAAAGTAAAGAATATCTATTTTGATCCGTCTTAATGAATTAATTTCATTTGTATGAGGTATTAAGAAATATCTATCCGATACATTATTTACGTGTCAGGAACCAGATTTGAACTGGTGACACGAGGATTTTCAGTCCTCTGCTCTACCAACTGAGCTATCCCGACCATTTCCCGTGCATCATCCTAGCGGAGTTATTTTATCTATGTCAATGAAAAGAACTAAAAAAAAATCTTAACAAATTGGCTCTAGCCCCTTAAATTTTGTAAATGTAAAGAAAAAGATATAGACTATGAATGATTCAATAACGGAGATTCCTTGAATATATATCTTAATATCATATTATACAAAACAAATGAGATTGGATTGAAAAAAGATACGAGGATTTATATTCGGATCCATTTGTGAAAGAACAGAGTGAATAAAATGAGAAAGATATTTCATTTTGTTTAAACTGAGTCACTGATAAAAAAAAATGAATAAAGAGGATGAGGATAAATAAAGAGCGAGGAAGTAAAATGGGCTTTTTATTGGGGATAGAGGGACTTGAACCCTCACGATTGAAAAATTCGACGGATTTTCCTCTTACTATAAATTTCATTGTTGTCTGTATTGACATGTAAAATGGGACTCTCTCTTTATTCTCGTCCGATTAAATTTCAAAAGATATATCAAAAATTCTGGAATGAATAATTTGATTATTGAATATTCGAATTCTATTCTTTTTTCAACTTCAATTGGAATTTATTCACAATAACTCTTATATTATTAGAATTTTCATACTATTATATTATATTATATTATATTATATTATATATTATTATATTATATATTACATATTATATATTACTCATATATATATTACTCATATTAATAATATAATATGAATCTAATATAATATGAATGAATAGAAAAAAATATGAATAGAAAAAAGAGAAGATTTTTATTTTCATATATAAATTTCAAATTTCATATCTAACTATTCGAAATATTCGAAATATATAGAGATATAGAGATACAGAATAGAATTCGATATAAGATTTGGGTTGTGATTAATCGTTTGCTATGTCAGTATGTATACGTACGTCTTAGATATATAAGAAGTATCCTTTCTGTCATTTCGATAGAAGTCTTTTAGCTACTAACATAACGTAATCAATTGCATTCGTTAGAACAGCTTCCATTGAGTCTCTGCACCTATCCTCTTTTTATTCTCATTTTTCATCGTTTTTTCTCTCGAAACAAAGATTTGGCTCAGGATTGCCCTTTTTTAGTTCCAGGGTTTCTCTGAATTTGGAAGTTACCACTTAGCAGGTTTCCATACCAAGGCTCAATCCAATCAAGTCCGTAGCGTCTACCAATTTCGCCATATCCCCCTTTCCTTTGAGACAAGGATCCAGCTGTAATTGCATCCACCTCTTTCATTTATCTTGGCACTATTGAATCCTTTAGGTAATGATTCCTATATTTAAAAAGTGTATGCTGTTATTTTCTTTTTTCCTTTATTCTATATTATATCATTTCATCTAGAAACCCTATTTTTTCAATATAAAATGATTTTATCATTGATCTATCCGCAATTCAATATGGATAGATATATACCACATATATATATGCCTTTCCTCCTCCTTCATTTTTACAGTGTAGTTTTGAATAGTGGAACGGTCGATATTCATTCTTATTTTTTTTTTCATTTTGAATTCTAATTTCATTGATATTTTCTTTTCATATTTCATATATATAAATATGGAATTGAATTTAGATTTCTATTTAGATATCTAATTTATCTAGATCTAAATAGTTTTCTTTTCTATTTTCTAAATAGAATCTAAAAAATATAACTAATATTTAAGAATAAGAAATAGAAGAAATAATAAAGAAAAGAAAAAAAGAATAAGAATTACTAGGAAATAGCTAAGATCCGATAGTTTCCTATATTCCTATACACTATACACTATTGCTCTTATATCCGCCCGCTTAGCTCAGAGGTTAGAGCATCGCATTTGTAATGCGATGGTCATCGGTTCGATTCCGATAGCCGGCTTTTTTTTATCTATT